TTTATAACTCGTAATCAGATAATTCATGAATCTTTTAGTCGAACTCAATCTACAGATTGGACAAATGATTTATTGACAGAAAAAAAAATGAAGGATCTGACTGATAGAACAAGCACAATCCGAAATCAAATAGAAAGAATTACAAAAGAAAAAAAAAAAGTGACTCCGGGAATAAATGTTAGTCCTAATAAAATAAATTATAATGCTAAAAGATTCGAATCACCAAAGAATATTTGGCAAATATTAAAAAGACGAAACGCTCGATTAATCCGAAAATTACATTATTTTCTAAAATTTTTTACTTTTTTGACTAAGGGGGTATACGTAGAGATCCTTCTATCTATCATTAATATTCTCAGAATTAATATACAATTTTTTTTTGAATCAACAAAAAAAATTATTGATAAATCTATTTATGATAAATCTATTTATAATAATAAAATAAATCAAAAAAGAATTAATAAAACAAATCAAAATACAATTCACTTTATTTCGACTATAAACAAGTCACTTTATAATATTAGTAATAAGAATTCACATAATTTTTGTGACTTATCCATCTTGTCACAAGCATATGTATTTTACAAATTATCACAAACCCAAGTTCTTAACTTGTATAAATTAAAATCTATTCTTAAATATCACCGAACATTTTTTTTTCTTAAGACTTCAATAAAAGATTATTTTGGAACACAAGGAATAATTCATTTTGAATTAAGACATAAGAAATTTCGGAATTCTGGAATAAATCAATGGAAAACCTGGTTAAGAGGTCATTATCAATATCAATACGATTTCTCTCAGATTAGATGGTCTAGATTAATAGCACAAAAATGGCGAACTAGAATTAATCAATGTCGTACAATTCAAAATCAAGATTTAAACAAAAAAAATTCATATGAAAAAGACCAATTAATTCATTACAAAAAACAAAATGATTACAAAGTATTTTCATTATCAAATCAAAAAGATAATTTTAAAAAATACTATAGATATAATCTTTTATCTTATAGATCTATTAATTATCAAACTAAGAGGGATCCATATATTTACGGATCACCATTCCAACTAACTAAGAATCAAGAAAATTTTTATAATTACAACACATATAAAAGCAAATTTTTTGATGTATTAGGAGATATCCCTATCAAAAATTATCTAGGAAAAAGTAATCTTATTTATATGGAAAAAAATCCGGATAGAAAATGTTTTGATTGGAAAATCATCCATTTTTGTCTTAGAAAGAAAAAAAATATTGAGGCCTGGATCAAGATCGATACCAACAATAATAAAAATACTAAGACCGGGACTAATAATTATGAAATAATTGATAAAATTGATAAAAAAAATCTTTTTTATCTTACAATTTATCAAGATCAAGAAATCAATTCACCTAATAAAAAAAAAAGATTTTTTGATTGGATAGGAATGAATGAAGAAATACTAAATTGTCCTATATCGAATCTGGAACTTTGGTTCTTCCCAGAATTTGTACTACTTTATAATGCATATAAAATTAAACCGTGGTTTATACCGAGCAAATTACTTTTTTTAAATTTTAATATAAATGAAAATGTTAGTGAAAATAAAAACACCAATAGAAAGCAAAAAGGGGTTATACCACCGAATGAAAAAAAAAAATTGGAATTAAAGAATCAAAATCAAAAAGAAAAAGAATCCACCGGCCAAAGAGATCTTAGATCAATTGCACAAAACCAAGGAAATCTTGTATCTGTTCTCTCAAACCAACAAAAAGATATTGAAGAAGATTATTCGGAATCAGACATAAAAAAACCTAAAAAAAAAAAACAATACAAAAGTAATACGGAAGCAGAACTAGATTTCTTTTTGAAAAGGTATTTACTTTTTCAATTAAGATGGGATGATGCTTTGAATCAAAGAATGATCAACAATATCAAAGTATATTGTCTCCTGCTTAGACTGAGAAATCCAAGAAAAATTACTATATCCTCTATTCAAAGGAGAGAAATGAATCTGAATATAATGCTGATTCAGAAGAATTTAACTCTTACAAGATTAATGAAAAGGGGTATATTGATTATTGAACCCCTTCGTCTGTCTGTAAAAAATGATGGACAGTTTATTATGTATCAAACCATAGGTATTTCATTAATTCATAAGAGTAGGCATCAAACTAATCAAAGATACCGAGAACAAAGATATGTTGATAAGAAGGATTTTGATGAATCCATTTCAAGACATCATCCAAGGGTAACTGGAAATAGAGACAAAAATCATTATGATTTGCTTGTTCCTGAAAATATTTTATTGTCTAGACATCGTAGAGAATTGAGAATTCTAATTTGTTTCAATTTAACGATTACACACGGTGTGAATAAAAATCAAATATTTTGTAATATTAACAAGTTAAAAACTTGGGGTGGATTTTTAGATGAAAATAAAGACTTTGATAAAGATAAATTAATTAAATTAAAACTCTTTCTTTGGCCCAATTATCGATTAGAAGATTTAGCTTGTA